TTCCATCAATTATATGTCTATCAAAAAACTGAGTTAGTTCGGTTAATCCTCTTATACCCATGGCTAAAACCCTAGTATAAAAAGTATCTATGTAACCACGATTATATGACCAATTGTATATAACACTTTTTATTTGGTCCAAGATAATTCTCTTAGGGCTCCCTTTTACAAATGAATTGATTAAGTCCAAATTCTGGAAATATGAATAAACAGACCCATATAAAATATATGCTATGAATAATCCTAAAATGGCTATACTTACTGAAAAAATTGAATTTGTAAAAAATTCATACCAATTCACAGAATAATTCGAATTTGGATGGAAAAGATTTTGGGATGGGGTTAACCATTTCGATAATATATCAAAATCCATTACTCCTTGATCAAAAGAAATTCCTATTGATCCAACGAACAAAGTAAATAGTACCAATACAAGCAGAGGAAATAGCATAGTATTGTCTGATTCATGAGGATACATGGAAGTATATTTATTTCCAAAGTAAGTACTAAAGTATCGTATCTTATCATTATCAATGATTTTATATGTATCTTTTGAAAAAAAGTAAACCTTTTTATTCATTGTTGATAAAAGTAAATTTTTATTGACTGTTTTTGGTGCTTCTTTTCCCCATAGAGATATTGAATAGAACAAATTATTTTTAGTGCTACTGTGATTTTGAAAATAAACACGCAAATACCCATCAAAGGTAAGTAAATATACCCGAAACATATAAAATGCGGTTAATCCTATTGTGAAACAAGGTATTATTGCAAAAATTGGTGAATATAACCAAGTATCATTAAGAATTTCATCTTTGGACCAAAAACAAGCAAGAGGTGGAATACCACAAAGAGAAAGTGTACCTAATAAAAAAGTAGTTCTTGTAATTGGAACATATCTTGTTAAACCACCCATAAGAACCATATTCTGACTTTTTTCTGGTGAATATCCAACAATAGGTTCCATTGAATGAATAATAGATCCAGATCCCAAAAACAATAAAGCTTTAGAATAGGCATGAGTGATCAAATGGAATAAAGCCGCTCGATAAGAACCTATACCTAGAGCTAACATAATATAACCTAATTGAGACATTGTAGAATAGGCTAAACTTCTTTTAATGTCTCTTTGAGCAAGAGAAAAAGTAGCTCCTAATAGTACTGTTATTACACCTGTTAAAGAAATGAAATTCATTATATAAGGTATGTCTATGAAAAGAGGAATAAGCCGAGCTACAAGAAAAATTCCTGCTGCTACCATAGTAGCAGCGTGTATAAGGGCCGAGATAGGAGTAGGTCCTTCCATGGCATCAGGTAACCATACGTGGAGGGGGAATTGTGCAGATTTAGCAACTGCACCGACAAATAATAAAGAGGCACACAAAGTCGCAAATAAGGAACTGACCCCATTATTATGGATCAAGTTATTAGCTATTTCGAACAAATCCCGAAATTCCAAACTACCTGTTATCCAATAAAGACCTAAGATTCCTAATAATAAACCAAAATCTCCTACACGATTAGTTACAAAAGCTTTTTGACAAGCACTTGCGGCAATCGGTCGTGTGAACCAAAACCCTATTAATAAATATGAGCACATTCCCACTAGTTCCCAAAAAATATGAATTTGTATCAAATTAGAACTAGTAACTAATCCCAACATGGAAGTATTGGAAAAACTCATATAAGCAAAAAATCTCAAATATCCTTGGTCGTGAGACATATAATTGTCACTATAAATAAGAATCATGACTCCAACAGTAGTAATTAGTATTGACATAATAGAAGTAAGTGGATCGATCAAATATCCAAACTCTAAGGAAAAATCAATATCTATGGTCCAAGACCATAGATATTGATAAATAAAACTTCCATTTATTTGTTGAATAGACAGATTGGCCGAAAATCCCATAGCTATACTTAACAGAAAAATACTAGGAAAAACCCATATACGACGAATATTTTTTGTTGCTGTCGGAATAAGTATAAGTCCAAATCCTATTGACATAGTAACTGTAAGTGGAAGAAAAGGTATTATCCATGCATATTGATATGTATGTTCCATAAGAAAACAAACAAATTGAGATTTTTTTTTATAATTAATAATTGTTTCCGATTCACCAATTCTTATCTCTTTCGAAAAGAACAATAAACAAAAATAATGAAAAAAAAAAAATAAAATAATAAAAATAAAAATAAAAATATTAATTTAAGAGGATTCTCATGATTTTTTATACTCAAATAATAAATATGAACTGAAGCTCTAAATGTGTGATTATTGGCTGAGGATGAAGTCTTTCATGCTGAGCTTCAACCCTTCACTGAATCAACTAGTTATCACTTCAGTT